CAATGGACGCCGTTCATTCTTATTTTTTCGTATTTTGATTTTTCTTAAGTTGAAAACAAAAAAGTCGGATTATACGTGAAATCATTTTTGGAATTGTATATTCAATGATTCACTAACCGTAATGAAATCTCAAATCATAATAAAATATATTATCTATATTTTAGAATAGAATTCTAATAGAATATTTAGAAAAAAAGAAAAAGCGGGTAGCGGGAATCGAACCCGCATCGTTAGCTTGGAAGGCTAGGGGTTATAGTCGACGTCGATTCAGTGCTTTGAACGTCTCTAATTCAAAACCGAACATGAAACTTTGGTTTCATTCGGCTTCTTTATGGAAGGAGAGTAAATTCTTAGATCTAAGATGTGAACAAAATGAACAAAATTATACCCATAACACCTACGTCAGCTTTTTATTTGAATACAAAAAAATGAATTGCTTTCTAGATGATCCTTCTAGGAGAAGGTGATTTTGACAATCTTTCTAGTTACTTCGTTCTCTATTTCTATTTCAGAGGATCCTAAGGAAAAGGATTTTTTTCCACCGAGCTAAAACAATACGCCGATGTCTCTAGTAAACCAAAGTCATCGCTGAATAGCTATTTTGCTCCAATTTCTTTTTTTAGAAAGAAAAAATGGAGGATTTAGTTACGATTAGAAATCGATCTTTTATCTTTAGCCATGGATCTTTTACTCATACTTATTCAATTGTAAGTCTTGGTCCAATTCAAAAATTATGTTTCGCAATTTCATAATCCAACTTTTCAATTTAATTTATAAGTGATTCATGGATACAAATCACGAGAATCCGTATTTTTTTCTCGAATTTCTTATTGAGAGGTAAAGGATTAAACCCTTTTAAGAAATAAAGTTTTTGATCGGAATATGAATAAAACCGAAAGACCCTTTAACTATTAGGGGTTAATAGAACGAATCGCACTTTTACCACTAAACTATACCCGCTACAATATGATTATTGTATACAAATGGACCTTTTGTCTAGCAAGATAATTGAGCATGATCAAGATAGGATTATCAAAGAATTGTCAAAATGTAGAGTGCTGGACTTTTTCACGAGTAGATTCAAATTTAATGAGATTTGGAAAAGAGGCTCCATTTAATTATTTATTTAAATATTTATTTAAATTTAATTCAAAATTGAAATTAAAGTTAAATAAATAAAGTTTTCTCTTTTGCTGAAGAAGTTAGATACGGATCAAAAAAACACTAAAATCATAACGGAAAAAATGTATTGTGGAAGAATTGATAGTTTCTTTTTTAGTTCGGGTAAAATAGAATAAGTATAACAAGAAAAGAATGTAAATAGTATTTCTTCTTTATTGTCGTTGCTTGAATATTTTATATTCAATTGAATATAATTATAATATATATAATAAAAAGTCCTTTTTGCTTTCAAATCAGATAAATCATTATTTATCTATAATTCTAATTTGTTGGAACAAAAAAAAAGAGCCCGGCTAGGTACTGACCAGGCCGGGCCGTGAGAATAAGAAGGGCCTTTCGAACAAAATCAACACAAAGAGGTCTTGGTTATTTTTTTTAGTTCGATTGTTGGCGCGGTCGAGTCCATCTTTTAGATATTAGATAAAGGAAATTCCTGATTCGTGGATCTCTCTATATAGAAATAATAGAATAGAGAAAGAAAAGAGATAAAAAAAAACTCTTTAGATTATGTGTAATGTAGTAATTCTCTTTTTCAATCGGGAGAGATGGCTGAGTGGACTAAAGCGTCGGATTGCTAATCCGTTGTACGAGTTATTCGTACCGAGGGTTCGAATCCCTCTCTTTCCGTTTCCGTTGATGACTTTATTTATTTATATAACTTTAATTTATTTATATTATTTTTGATTTCTTTTTTTTTTCAAATTTTGAAAATCTTAGTGAAACGTGTGAATAGATAAAATCCTAAGAAAATTTGAAAATTAACCAAGGAAACCTTTTGTATTTTATTCTTCACGTCCAGGATTACGCCCCGGATCATTAGATAGGAATCCAAAGATAAAGAGAGAAACAAAAAATATCACTACGGTATAAACGAAGAGTTTCAGAGTAAGCATTACACAATCTCCAAGATGATTTTTTAGAAAAAAAAAGAAAATAGATCTTCCATTTTTCTACCACATATCCTATTTTGATACCAAGAAATGAGGTTTTTTCTAGAAATGTATTGTCACAAATGCATTTGTTTTTCATTAAAAAATTGCGTTTATATCCAAATTTAGATATTGTGAGAGACCCTAATAGGGTTAGGGTCTTTGACTGGATGGCTGGAAGGCTCAAAAACGAGGAAATGGGGGTAAGCCTGATTTATGGCGACTATCCACGAATTTCAATGTATGAATCAGGGATTTATACTATAAAACTTATCTGATTTTATTTTATCAATTGTTAGAATTTTTTCTCGAGGAAATCATGCATTTTCTAGGATATTATTATTTAGGATCTTATCGAAAACTTACAGCAGCCTGCCAAACAAAAGCTAAGAGAAAAAAAAACAGAGGTATGACTGGCATAACATCTACGATTGGATTCAAAAAAGCATAGGCTTCAGGCAATTTGCCGAAGAAAAAACTACTCGAATAAAGGGGCGAATTAATACAAATACAGATCAAACTAACGATATTAAGCATAACAGACATTTTGTTCTTGGAGATAATTGCATTTTGGTTGCCTTTTTGATATAAGGAAAAAGAAAGTAAGGTAAGATAGACAAAAATCCTTCTTTTCTTTGAATCCATCCAACCAAAAATTCTCCAATTCTCAAAGGAGAATAGAAGAAATCATACTTTCATACAATATCTTAATTGAATTCTATGTAATGATCAATAAATTAAGTTGAATTCTGTATCTATATGTATCAAAATCCTAGTACCGGTCTATTCTATTATTCTATAGATATAGAAGATCTATATTCTATAGATAGATTCTATATCTAGATATATATTTAGATATTTATTTGGGCTGTAGTTGACAAACAACCAATAACAATATTATTGTTTCTTAGTGTCGATTAGCAATCGAAATGGGGCGTGGCCAAGTGGTAAGGCAACGGGTTTTGGTCCCGCTATTCGGAGGTTCGAATCCTTCCGTCCCAGCGCGGATCCACTTTTTATACTGCATTATTCCCATATAAACTATATCATAATATAAAAAAAAGTGGGGGGTGGATAGGCATAGGCTATATTAATTAGAAATTTAAGCATCTGTGTCTGCTTGAATTTCATTAACAAACGATCAAGTTCCATGTTCTATAGTATGGTATTTATACTATATCTATAACAAACAGTGACAATTGTTCAGTCTATCTGATAGATATGAGAAACCTTCCCTATTTTTTTTTTCGATTTTGATTTTCGTAATCTTATTAAAAAAATAAAAATTCAAATCTTAACTTACATTATTTTTTCTACATCTCATTCTCATGAAAAAAAATGGATTTCTTTCTTTTTTTCTTTGATCTATTTCAAATTTTTATTTGAAATTAGTGATGAGTCAATTCAAAAAGAAAGACTGATCTTCCTATAAAGATCAAAGGCGATGCTTTTTGTCCAATTTTCTTCAAATCCAATCAAATTAAATAATGATGTTTAATTTAAATTAAATAGTGAATTTCACTTAGAAAAATTTTTAATGATTTGGAATCTTTGAAAAAGTAGAAAATCATTTAATTTATCCTATTAAGTCACTTGAAAATGTAGATTCAAAAACTTATTCATTTTTATTTATATTAATATATATCTATAATTATTATTAATATAAATTAATATTATTTTAATTTAATTATTTTATTTATATATTTCTATATATAGATTTCTTTTTTCTTTCTATTATCTATATATTCTATTAGTAATTAGTATGTTAAATATGTTCAAAATGTTGTCTTACTAAGATTTTTTCAGAAAAATCTTGTTTCATATATTCATATATAGAAGAAAAGGTATAGATTACGATGTCTATGGACAGCTGAACCGATGACTATTCATGATTCCATGATTGAATCAATTCCATACCGGTATACCGGTTCCAAATTAGAGGAATGTTATGGTAAAACTTCGTTTGAAACGATGTGGTAGAAAGCAACGTGCGACTTGAAGGATATGACCCATTGTGGATTTTTACATCCATCATTTTAAATTTGTCTAGGAATGAGGTGCTCTTGGCTCGACATTGTTTGTTCTGTTACACTTGAACCCTTCATTTTTTGTCGGGTTGTAATGTAAATAGTCCATGATGGAGCTCGAACAGAAAGTATTAATTCATTTCTCAGGGGCAAGGATCTAGGGTTAATGCCAATCAACTGGAACAACTTCGTAAATATATGGAAAATTGAAAGGATCCAATTCGAGCAAGTTTCCAATTCAAAAGCAAAACTTGTTGAAATTGATCCAAAATTTTCGATTCAACGTGTATCATGCTAGAATCAACCATCCATAGGATTCTTTGATAGAAAGAAATCAAAAAGGGTATGTTGCTACCACTTTGAAAGGATTAAGAAGCACCGAAGTAATGTCTAAACCCAATGATTAAAAATAAGAATAAAGGGTTTAAAAACAAGGAAACACCCTTTGTAATTGTTAATTCTCTCGATAGTCTCAATAACTGGATCCGACTAAAGAATCCAAATAGAATTTGAAATAGTTTAACCGGGATAAACGAAAGGGAGTAAAGACTACTCAATAAATGAAATTGACTAAAGATTTTCCTTTGAGCTATTTAAGAGTTATCCGATTTGAGTTATGAGTACGAACTGTTTCTTTTTCATTTTTCAAGAAGAAAAAGACTGAAATCATAGTCTAATTGATATTCATTTTATAGGTCCATTTGTCATTTAATTTATTATTTATTAGAATTAGATACATAGGCAAAACTTCGAATTAAATCATTTTTTCTCGAGCCGTACGAGGAGAAAACTTCCTATACGGTTCCAGGGGGGGTATTGTTCATCTATATCTATCCCAATGAGCCGTCTATCGAATCGTTGC